GGATTTCATATTCGAATGAACCCCGTAATCGTAAGAAAGTAGGTTTTTTTGCTATGGGCCTAGCAAAAGAAAAATTAGGATAGGATCCTATAAGATCTCCTCCCTTCAAAATCGGACGTGAAAGTTTCCTTTCATCCGGCTCAAGTAGTTACACCAAATAAAGATAACGAACAGGGTTACCACTTTCAAATTTATTTGCTAAAAGTCCCTCCAAAACAAAACCTACCCTTTACTCAAGTTCTCAATAAAGACCAAGTAAGATTTCATTTATTCATTCTTTTTTCTTTTTATTTAGATTTTCTTTTCTTAATTCTTTCGTTTATATTTAGTCAATTATCAAAATTACGAGATAAATGAAATTGAAATTCTTGAGTAGTCTCCTTCCCTTCGAAGGACTAATTCCAAGTACCTTGGAATTCTTGAGGGATTGACTTGTCTATGTATTATTCCATTCGATCTTTTAGGTCTCTACTTCACCTCGACGGTTATGCCACGATGCCCTTCTTCAAACTTTCAAATTAAAGTCTCTATCCGATGCTCTTAAAGCCTATATGCGATGTATAGACTTCTGCAACCATGACCTATTTGTTTACTTAAACATAATTTCTTTCTAAAAAAAAAGAGGGGGCAATGCTTAATTTCAGAAATGAAAGAAGTCGGTTTTCACGAGGTACAACTAGAAATTCCTATTTATTTGGGACTGAATCGACCATAGACCAATTCCCTTTTTATTGGGTAGTATTGAATACACCCAGAATTCTGAGCTCCATCTTACTCCTCCCAAGAGACATGTCAGATCCAGGGCATCCTAATTCGATTATCGATTAAATGGGATGACAGCTTTTCATTTCAAATCTGTAAAATCAAAATTTCGATCAAATCACACATCGCAGTATACTAGGCCCTCCAATTCTTTAATAGATTTATCTAAAAGATTGGCGATAAAACTAGGAAGACGTTTCAAATACCACACATGGGTTACTGGGCATGCCAATTTGATGTAGCCCATTTGATATCTGCGTATCCGAGAATTAACAAATTCGACTCCACATTGTTCACAAAAATTTAGGTCTTCTTTTTCATCTCCGATTCCTCGATAATTTCCACAAGCACAAATTCCACTTTTTATAGGACCAAAAATCCTTTCACAGAATAATCCCTCTTTTTCAGGTTTATTGGTCTTGTAATGAAAAGTATAGGGTTTTGTCACCTCTCCAACAAGCTCTCCGTTAGGTAGGATTTTATTGGCCCAAGCACTTATTTGTTGAGGAGAAACTGATCCAATTCGTAGTTGTTGATGTTTATACCGATCGATCATAGAAGAAAAATTATGATTAATTTCGATTAAGCTTCCTTCCTATTAATCTGGAAGTTCTTCTCAGACACAAAGAAATGATTCAGTTCCAAAGCTAAAGATCGTAGTTCTCGAACGAGCAATCGAAAAGATTCTGGAGCATCCTCGGGTTTAGGTATTGTTCCTCCAACGATCGTAGTACCAAGTACTTCTTGACGAGCTTTAATATGATCAGATTTATAAGTAAGCATCTCTTGTAGAATATGAGAAACACCAAATCCCTCTAGAGCCCAAACCTCCATTTCTCCTATACGTTGTCCTCCTTGCTTGGCCCTTCCTCTAAGGGGTTGTTGTGTAACAAGTGCATAATGCCCACTGGAGCGTCCATGTATTTTATCATCAACCTGATGAATTAATTTCAAGATATAAGGCTTTCCTATTATAACAGGCTGTTCAAAAGGATTTCCTGTTCTTCCATCAAATATTCTGCTTTTTCCGGGATACTCAGGTTCAAAGACCCATGGAGTAGCTGTTTGCTTGCTGGCTTCATATAATTCAGAAAACACTAATTTTCTCGAAGCCTCTTGTTCATATCTCTCATCAAAAGGCGCTATTCGATAATGTCTATCTAGCAGATCTCCCGCTAACCCCAGCGAACATTCAAATATCTGTCCTACATTCATTCGTGAAGGTACTCCTAATGGGTTGAAGACCAAATCAACAGTTCTTCCATCTTGCAAATAAGGCATATCTTGTCTAGGCAAAATTTTGGAAACGATACCTTTATTTCCATGTCTTCCAGCTACTTTATCGCCTACTTTGATTTCACGTTTCTGTAAAATATATACACGAATTGTTTCTGGATTAGAATCCGAACCCCTTTTTTTCTGGACCCACCTAACATCAATAACTCGGCCCCTACCACCTGTAGGGAGTTTTAGACAAGTTTCCTTTGAACTCGACACCTGAATGCCAAGTATGGCTCGTAATAACCTATCTTCAGGGGCATAGGATGACTCTTTTGCCATCTGAGGCGTTAATTTACCTACTAAAATATCGCCCGTTTCTACCCACGATCCCAGCGCCACAATTCCATTTTTGTCTAAATTTCGGAGTAAATGGGCTTCTAGATGCGGTATTTCGTTAGTGATCCTTTCGGAACCTTGACTTGTCACATGAGCCTGAATTTCATATTTCCTTATGTGAAAAGAAGTATAAATATCTCCATATACCAGACGCTCGCTAATGAGTACCGCATCTTCAGAATTGTAACCCTCCCACGGCATATAAGCTACTAATACGTTTTTACCCAAAGTGAGTTCGCCACCAACTGTAGCGGCACCATCTCCTAAAATTTGTCCCTTTTTAATGCACTTATCCCGCTGAACCCTACCTTTTTGATGCATACAAGTATTTTTGTTAGAACGTTGATACACAACTAATGGAATATTGAAAATATCCCCATTGCCTAATAAAAAAATTTTGTCAGTCTCGTTATAAATGATCCTTCCCTCATGTTCGGCTATAACAGAAACTCCTGAATCTAGAGCCACCTGTCGTTCCGCTCCAGTTCCAACAATGCATTTCTCGGACTGACAAAGCGGAACTGCTTGACGTTGCATATTAGAACTCATTAAAGCTCGATTCGCGTCATTATGCTCGATAAAAGGAATAAGGGAAGCTCCAATAGAAAAATATTGGAAGGGAAAAATACTGCGAAGATGAACCTGTTCCCATGCAATAGTCAGGAATTCTTGACGATATCGAGCTGGAACAACCTGTTCTTCCTGAATACCTCGACTCAGTGCCAAAGAATTTCCTGCTGCGATCATATAGTATTCATCCCTATTTGGTGATAAATAAAACATCCGGTTTTTTTTTGATTTTGATTCTTCAAAGATTTCATAAAATGGGCTTTCTAGAGAGCCCCAATGACCAATTTTCGCATGAATTGCTAAGGATCCAATAAGCCCAACGTTGATTCCTTCAGACGTGTCAATTGGACAAATACGTCCATAGTGACTAGGATGGATATCTCGTATCCGAAAATTCGCAGTTCGCCCTGTCAATCCTCCAGGTCCCAAATAACTCAACTTTCTCCCATGAACTGTTTGTGTCAATGGATTAGTTCGATCTATAACTTGAGATAATGGGTGTAACCCGAAAAAAGATTCATAAGTAGTTGTTAATGGAGTTGAAGGTACCAAACTCTGAGGAGTCGGTATCAATTTATGTCTAATTGCTCCACATATAGTGCCTCGAACCATATTTTCTAAACGAACCAAAGCCAATCCAAATTGATCTTGTAAGAGATCCGCAACCGAACGAATACGCTTATTTTTTAAATGATTCATATCATCAAGCGTGCCCATTCCAAATTTCATTCCAATCAAATAATCTGCAGCCGCCAATATATCTCTCGGTAACAAAAATGTATTAGTGGGAGGTAGATCAAGATTCAATCTCTGGTTCATATTTCGTCGACCAATCCTTCCTAATTCACATCTTTGTTGAAAGAATTTTTTTTGTAATTCCTTACATAGAGATTCAGAAAATACCGGATCTCCGCCTACACACGTAAATTGTTGATAAAACTCCAAAATAGCAGTTTCCTTTGACCCTATTTTTTTTTTCTCCTTCTCATTTAGAAAAGACAAGAAAATCTCAGGGTAGCAAACATTTTCTAAAATTTCCCTTAGATTCAAACCCATAGCTGATGATAGAACTAGAATAGAGATTTTCTGTTTCCTACTTACACGAGCCCATATCCTTGCTTTTCTATCAATCTCTAATTCAAATCTTCCTCCCCAATCTGATATTATGGTGCCGCTATAGACCGAAATTCCGTTATGGTCCGCTTCGGACCGATAATAGATACCGGGGCTTTGCAAGATTTGATTGATCGCAGTTCTGTATATTCCATTTACTATAGAGGTTCCCAGGGAATTCATTAGAGGAATCTTTCCAATAAAAAGGGTTTGTTTTTGCATATCCCTACTGGTTTTCCACATTAATCTCGCGGATACATATAATTCAGAAGAATATGTGATTGCTTCATATACAGCATCTCTTTCTTTTATCAATGGTTCCACCAATTGATATGTTTCCGCAAATAATTGGAATTCAATTTCTTGCTCTGTATCTTCAATTTTTGGAAACTTATAAAGTTCTTCGGTTAAGCCATGATCAATAAACCTACAAAACCCTTCAAATTGTATCTGATTAAACCCAGGTATTGTAAACGTTCCCTCATTTCCATCCCCCAGCATTTTGAATTTCTGATTTATCAAAAAAAATCCCATTATTGAATCATTCTTTATCCAAAAATATGGATCGATCTAGCAACGATGGAATTGAATATTCTGTTTACTAAATCACATGAAATTTTATCCTAGTATGAACATAGGAATAAAGAGCAAATTGGAATTTGAAACAGATACAATACAAATGGAAAGAAAATGCAAAATTTGACTTAACTTAGACTTATTTTATGGAGTTTTAGCTTTGTATAAAATAGCAAAAGTTATTTCATTTTTACCACTATTATGATATTACATATTACAATCCGATTAGATACCAGCAAACTAAACGTATTCCGGATTTGGTCTGTTTGATGAGAGGAAGACATAATAATCAGAAAAACGAAAAAGTTGATTAATATTTCATTTTTCATCGATTCAGTTAAAAAAAAGATTCGCATATAATAGAAAGGAGACGTTTTTACCTAATTTTTGAGTCTAATTCATATAATATGATTTAAGTGCGTAAGAAGACTTGTATTTATTAAACATGTTCAGATATGACTCTAGCTATCTATACATATCTCCTCCTTTTTTGAATTTCTATTCGGGACAGCCTATGTCGTGTTCTATCAAAGTTACTATTTTTTATAGATAAAAATCATATACAGAACAGTTAAGATATTTGATTAGATATCTGTAAAACGATTTAGGTTCTGGGGTTTACATATATGCATAATTGCTATTATAATATTAATATAACTGAGAAGAGTTTTTTTTTGAATCTTGATTAGTTATGTATTAATTTGGATTTTTTATATCATTAGGGAAAGACAATTTTAGAAATTGTAGATTAAAATCCGAGAATCGTTCATGAATTCACAGTCACATAGTTAATGGTCCCGATTTGTCATAAATTTTTGCTTTTCTTTTGTTACTGAAAAGCCACATTTTTTTCTCAACTCAATCTAAAAAGAAAAGGGGAGGTATTTTTAGCTATTTTGTATCGTCTTGGCGGCATGGCCGAGCGGTAAGGCGGGGGACTGCAAATCCTTTTTCCCCAGTTCAAATCCGGGTGTCGCCTGATCAACAAAACCTTCGAAATACCCCTATTGTTTTGCTGATTTAACTTGCCAAATTTGCTCTCAACGCAATCCCAACGGAAGAAAAGGCTTCTTGATACTTGCTTGATTCTAAACATCTGAAAGTTCTGTCCTCTAAAGTGCTGTAAATCCTTTCGTCTCGGATTCAAGGCAAGTTTCTAGTAGTGGGGAATTTATAAATCTTAATCTGATAGCCCTTACACTACTAATGCAATGTCTACTGATTGGATCTTAAAGTAGAGTGAATACTCAAGAGGAAGTTAATTAGTAATTGCAGAAATGGCGTAAGGTACTTTGTCTATAGACTCATAAAAATCTCTGAGTACTGGGGCATTCAATCAATCAATACTAATTAGATTGATTGAATGGATTAATTTGCCTTTTTGACTTTTTTTATAGAAAAAAACGAAGTTCTTTTAGGGAATTCCTATTCCATTCTTGACTAGACTGTCTTACCATTGTTTTACATAGAGAATGGGGAGAAGGTAAGATACAGATTCGATCAAATGGAAAAAAGAGGGGTATGTAATAAATAGCGATCCATCTGGATTCTATCTTTTTTAGACGTTTGAGTTAAGGAATAAACAAAACATGTTATTGTTCCTACATGTTAGAAAGATTTTCTTGATACTTCCAAAAGCGTCGCTGCTTGTTTTGCTTGTACTTAATCTTTACCGATTCTACTACAAATTGTATACTAACTTATTAGAATTGAATTTATTAGATCGTTTCATCAATGGTATGGAGCAAAATCCTTTTTTGACTCTGTGCCAATAATTCTACTATTATTAGTGACTAATAATGGAATAATTCCTTCATATTCATAGAGATAGGGGATAGAATTCACATGGATATAGTAAGTCTCGCTTGGGCTGCTTTAATGGTAATCTTTACATTTTCCCTTTCACTCGTAGTATGGGGAAGAAGTGGACTCTAGAGTTGAGGTACTACGAATTGAATTGAGGAATCAAACGGCATCAATTGTTTTCTAAATGGTTTGGCAAAGATTTCACTCTTCTTATTAATTTCATTTTAGATAAAATTATCTGCATTTCTATATTATATTGAAGTCTAGTAGAGTAATCTAGGCTATGAATATTCAAATATATATTGAATAACAATAATCCTGTATATGAATAAGAACTTTCTATATTATTTCATATATTCATATATATATGACTTCTATTCTAGATATGAATAATCAAACAAATAAGGAATGAATACAAATGATTGGAAATCCGTTTCTAACAAAATTCTTCCTAAAATTTATATTTTGATAAACCCCGCTCTTAACAGTGTTCTAGATCTAGACAATGCGGAAGAGTGTAAACCTTTTTAACCTTTCTATTTGCCTTTTTATTTGTTCTGTTTCCTCCTTTACTGTTTAAAATCGAAAAGAAAGCGGTTCGGTTATTAAACATTCAATTAAGTGAATACATCTCGATAATTCATATATACATGTAGGAAAATACATATTTAGATTGTAGATTGATCTATATTAAGATTAAGCCGTTATCCAGTACAAATACACTACATAACAATAATATAATAGAGAGTATGGTAGAAAGATTCCTATTTCTTTCTACCATACTCATACTATCGAATCTCATAGAATACTGTTGATTCTAGTCCGCTCATTTCATTTAAGACACGAAATTGGAATTCTTTTCATTTTTCATTTTGTTTCTTCAATCATTCACAAGAATTAAGAAGTCAAGTTTCATTCAACTTTATCGCCCTGACTTTGACTGATAGTTTTTACGTATATTATAAGCAAAAAGGCAGTAGGAACTAGAATGAACAGTGCAGTAGCAATAAATGCGAGAATATTTACTTCCATAATCTCACTATTTATTTGATTTTTCTTTACTTCGCAATAACTCGGGATTTAATCCCATAGAGATGATAACTCTTTCGCCTGTAAATTAAATATCATGAATAACAATATCTGAACTATGAAATCGATTCATCGTCGAGAATTAAATAGTATAACATAGGAAGATCCTTTATCCATACCGAATCAAAAATTTCTTGACTTTCTTTTTTATTGATCAATTTTTCCATTCTTTCTTTTCTCTAAATGACTGCTTTCTCATCTGATGAAGTCTCATCTAAACGCCTTTACGCTGACATTGGTTACAAACAAAGGATAAAAGCAAAAAAAAAAAAGAAAAAATAACGAGGGGTTATAACTTAACTCCTTTAAGAAGCTAATCTTCTTGGAAAACAAAAAAAGTGTGATAAAAATAAGTCCCAGTATAAAAAATCTATCAAATTCACTATATTGAGAGTTTTTTTCTTTGACAGAAAACCTTCAAAGATTATTCAGTCCCTCGCTAAAACTAAAAGAAGGATCCCTTGGGAATGACATTATGCTATTTGTCCTCTTTTTACATTTTACAGAAAACAGAAAAAGGAGATAGAAATTTATGTATTTTTTTTTTTTTTTATTAGTATTACATTTTGATCCGTCGGGACTGACGGGGCTCGAACCCGCAGCTTCCGCCTTGACAGGGCGGTGCTCTGACCAATTGAACTACAATCCCAGGGAAATAAAGTATACGGTATACATAGTCTTATGATTTCATTCAAAGACTTTCTATTTAGATTAGAATCATCATCTTATAACAGAGACGTGAGTGATATATATATATCAATGCTTTTTAGTGCGAACAGCAAGGATTACGAGTAATCCTTTACTTATTTCCAAATCGATTGATAATCGTTCTTTCAATGAAAAAAAGAATAAAGTAATGGAAAGAAAAAAACTCTTTTTTTTCTTAAACTTTATACTTACAGATCATGATATGAATCTAGATCATCAGCAAGATCCTAATCTTTTTTTTTTCTTTCGTATCGGGCATTTCTGAAGAACAAAGGGGTTATATCATTTCATGTGTGTGAATTAACGAATTATTGGGCCGAGCTGGATTTGAACCAGCGTAGACATATTGCCAACGAATTTACAGTCCGTCCCCATTAACCGCTCGGGCATCGACCCAGGAAGAATAAATTCTGGGCTTACTGAGAATCCCTGATCCATTTTTCCTTTCGTAATACCTTACCCCCAGGGGAAGTCGAATCCCCGCTGCCTCCTTGAAAGAGAGATGTCCTGAACCACTAGACGATGGGGGCATAGTTGCCCGACCACCAGCACACTATGCTCATAGTATGAGCAGTTTTTTGAAATTGTCAATATACAATAGAATGATATGGTCTGACTAGATCCAAAGTATTTTTTCGTCTTTCATGATTCCATATCATTTTTTGTCTATTTCCGAATCATTCATTAGAATCGCTATTCTATATAAATCTCTTTTTTATTATCTACTATATTTCCATTTAGAATTTATATTTATGATTTGGACTTTTTTCTAAGAATTTTGTTCATCGAATCTCTTCATCAACTACTCAATAAAATATCTTGAATCTATGTTGAATTCGTAGGTACATATATCAATCCAATGAATGGACTCAAGATGGACTCTAATTGAATCGACGTCTATCATAACGAAATTCATTGGATTGATATGTATGAAATCCAATGTCAAAAACCTTTTTATTTGCCCTGTATTTCCTAGGTTACCCTATATGCACTCGGTAAATAAAATTGCTGTAAATCCAATTTTTCGTTGGGGAATAAGCCATTATGCAAATAAAATATATATCTATAAATATGTTATAATTCAATATATTTATATTCACTAAACTCATAGTGGTTTTTTAAGGAATAAAATGAAACAGGCCCTTTTAACTCAGTGGTAGAGTAACGCCATGGTAAGGCGTAAGTCATCGGTTCAAATCCGATAAGGGGCTTTTACCTTAAAACTCTCGTGGGAGTATTCATATTTTAAGCGAGACTAGAGATACTGTTGATATTTGTAATATCAAAAAGTAAGAAAGCGTATAATTCTAAAAATGAATGAATTAGCATAAGTTATCATTCTAATAAGTTATAGTATAGTAATACTAGTGATAAATTTTCTTTTGAATCGCCAAACACTCCTATTTGACTTTACATTATTTTAATCAAAAAAAAATTAAAGATTCGAAATCAACAAAAGAAAAAGTAAGTGAACCTAACCCATTGAATTATTATTATATCCACTATCCTGATATTAAAATTCGATATAGATGAAATCGGAACAGTGGGTCTCTCTTTTCATTTTCATATTTCTTTGGGCTCTGCGGAAATCCGTCGATATTTCCGATTCAATCTTCTTACTCCTAGATGCTCTATAGGAATAAATAACTATTCCTTTCTTTCCCATAAAAAAGTTTCATAACATAAGAGACATAGCAAAGACCTTTTCTATATCCTTCTTTGATTCCAGAACACAGGATAACTTTTTTTTATATCTCCA